GAGTGAATAGATTGACCTTGAAACAACAACGATTAATTACTATTGCTATAAAACAAGCTCGTATTTTATCTTTGTTACCTTTTCTTAATAATGAGAAACAATTTGAAAGAACCGAGTCGACCACTAGAACTTCTAGTCTTAGAGCCAGAAAAAGATAGGTTTACTCTTTCTTCACTTGAATTCAACTTCCCATTCGAACTCAAACGCGGATTTATATTTTGGTGGAAAAATACAAGAATCCGGATTTAATTCTCGTGTCGTAAGAAAAAAATAATAATCTGGGAAGAAGCAATCTTTTTATTGAACGTGTTGATTCATATTTATTTTGACTACTTTCTCATATTTTATCATATTCTATTCATTTTTATTCGACCTTCCCGGAGTTCATTCTCCGGGCAACTCCGTTTAACCGGTGGATTCCTTCCAACCTACTTCTTTTATGATCTCATTGGAAATCATATAAAGACAATTCCTATTTGATATAGCTATTTGTGCAAGTATTTTACGATTAAGAAGCAACTGTCTCTTGTACAGATCGTTTATTAATCTACTATAACTATAGCATACCCCCCTTTCACGAATTGCTGCATTTATTCGAGTGATCCACAAACGACGAAAATTTATTTTTTGCCTATCCCTATCCCGATGAGCCGAAACCAAAGCTCTTATTTTTTGTTGAGTAATAGTTCGAGTAAGTCTTGAATGAGCCCCCCGAAAGCTTGATGCAAATAAACGAATTTTTGTTCTACGTCTCCGAGCGATATATCCCCGTCTAATTCTGGTCATTGAATAAATGAAACTTTAACGAATAACTAATAGATTTCCTTTCTTTCAGTTATTCTTTTGCCCCTTTACTAGTATATTAATAACAAAACGGATTTTTCCAATGTATAAACTAAAAATTCCAATGGCTTTGGCTACTATAACCTTCCCAACCACGATTTTTTATTTTTTCTAGGCATTTCACCTCGAAATACGAACTTGTACTATACTAGGTATTAAAAAAAAATAGCAATGATAAAGAAATAGTGGATTTCATCGTTTCTATGGTTACTTCTTAAACGGTGAGGTCTTCTCTATACACCGGAGCCTTTACTTCATTTAATCAATGTTATTGCTAACTTGTATAGTTCACATTCTTCGGCTCTACCCATGAATTATCCAGTAATAGGTCTTTCACAACGAGCTCTACCTATACAGTAACGGTATTTAATTATGAAGGTTGGCTGGGTAGCTGACCCTGTTAGTCCGTTCTTGCAAGAGGGGTCTATGTTAACTAATATTTCCTCCGCTTAATGGATAACCATTTGCTACCAATGGAGAATTGCTTCTCATCTTGAATTGAGGTGAGTGGATTTACACCAATAGAAACCATAAATTTCATACACAATAAAAGGGATATGATCCATTTTCTTATTTTTAGATAGGAAATGTAGTTCGTTTTTCCGTTCTATCCTATTTGATCATTGATATTCGAACATTGTTCTCTTTCCTTTGTTCTAGTTCATGATCTGAACGAGTCGCACATACACCCTAGTACATGTTCCTCGACGCTGAGGGCATCCCCGAAGCGCGGGGGATTTTGTGACATTTCTAATTGGCTGTCTTGTATTTCTAATAAGTTGTTTAATAGTTGGCATGTTGAATCATATACATAATGGGCTGGTTTAGATCGATCCTAACCGGATGATTATGAATTACTTTTATTCAATAGAATAGTAAATAAAAGTCATAGAATATTAAACTCGGCAGGAGTAATTTCAAATCACGAATTGACGCGAAATCCAGGCTATTGTCATTCAACAGCTACAAGATCAACAATTCCATAAGCTTGGGCCTCTGTTGCTGACATAAAAACATCTCTTTCCATGTCTTCGGATACAACCCATAAGGGTTTGCCCGTTCTTTGTACATAAACCCTTGTCAGGGTTTCACGTAGTTTCAGCAGTTCTCCCACTTCCAGGATGAATTCTCCCGTTGCTACTTCAGAAAAAGAACCAGCAGGTTGATGGATCATTACCCTGATGATATAAGATAATAAAAGGTTTCTCTATTTCGCATGATGAGGGGAAGATAAAAGAAAGATAAAAGAATAACAAGAAAAAAAGATAGAATCGAACAACCGTACGGGCATCTTTTATGCATTGCATACGGCTCTACAATAAAATTGACCCTTACCTTCCATCAAAGAAAGAAAAAAATAGGATCGATCAGACCCCGATAGGTAAATGATCAACTTACCACCCTTCCTTTCGGAGGAATTCAAAAATACTATGATGGCTCCGTTGCTTTATATATTTATTATATTTTTTTGTCTGTGATTTGTCTGTGATTCAGCAATCCCAAAGTTGCTTTTTTATTTGATCAAATAAACTAAGGAAAAAAGAATCTTGTTTTTTTTTTCGCTCTATAAATATTGTTAAGAGACCTCTGGTGTGAAAAAAAGTTTGTGACGCTGAACTGGACTTCCGATAATAAAATCGGAAATACCTTTTTCTCA